TATATGAAAAAAAAAATAAAAGATTGGCTGAACTTGAAAATTTACTCATTGAATGAGTAAACGATTGAATCGGATTCGGTTGGGTGGTACCAACTAAATCGAGTGCTATCTCCCATTTATCTCTTATTGAATTAACTGATCAACTTGCTATCGGACATTTATTTTCGATTTGGTATTATTCCAAAAAGGATTTCGACATATTTCACTTTATTATAATTATGAGAATCAATCCTACTACTTCTAGCCCTGCGGTTTCCACACTTGAAGAAAAAAAACTAGGGCGTATCGCTCAAATTATTGGCCCAGTACTGGATGTCGTTTTTCCCCCGGGCAAAATGCCTAATATTTATAACGCTTTGGTAGTTAAGGGTCGAGATACTGTCGGTCAACAAATTAATGTGACTTGCGAGGTACAACAATTATTAGGAAATAATCGAGTTAGAGCTGTAGCTATGAGTGCTACAGATGGGCTGATGAGAGGAATGGAAGTGATTGACACGGGAGCTCCTCTAAGTGTTCCAGTCGGCGGAGCTACTCTCGGTCGAATCTTCAACGTTCTTGGAGAGCCTGTTGATAATTTAGGTTCTGTAGATACTCGCACAACATCTCCTATTCATAGATCTGCGCCCGCCTTTATACAGTTAGATACGAAATTATCAATCTTTGAAACAGGTATTAAGGTGGTAGATCTTTTAGCTCCTTATCGCCGTGGAGGAAAAATCGGACTATTTGGGGGAGCTGGAGTAGGTAAAACAGTACTCATCATGGAATTGATCAACAACATTGCCAAAGCTCATGGAGGCGTATCCGTATTTGGCGGAGTAGGAGAACGTACTCGTGAAGGAAATGATCTTTACATGGAAATGAAAGAATCCGGAGTAATTAATGAAAAAAATCTTGCAGAATCAAAAGTAGCTTTAGTCTATGGTCAAATGAATGAACCGCCGGGAGCTCGTATGAGAGTTGGTTTGACTGCCCTAACTATGGCAGAATATTTCCGGGATGTTAATGAACAAGATGTGCTTCTATTCATCGACAATATCTTTCGTTTTGTCCAAGCAGGATCAGAAGTATCCGCATTATTAGGGAGAATGCCTTCTGCAGTGGGTTATCAACCTACCCTTAGTACAGAAATGGGTTCTTTGCAAGAAAGAATTACTTCTACCAAAGAGGGATCTATAACTTCGATCCAAGCAGTTTATGTACCTGCGGACGATTTGACAGACCCTGCTCCTGCCACTACATTTGCACATTTAGATGCTACTACCGTACTATCAAGAGGATTAGCTGCCAAGGGTATTTATCCAGCAGTAGATCCTTTAGATTCAACGTCAACTATGTTACAACCTCGGATCGTTGGTGAGGAACATTATGAAACTGCGCAAAGAGTTAAGCAAACTTCACAACGTTACAAAGAACTTCAGGACATTATAGCTATTCTTGGGTTGGATGAATTATCCGAGGAGGATCGTTTAACTGTAGCAAGAGCACGAAAAATTGAGCGTTTCTTATCACAACCCTTCTTCGTGGCAGAAGTATTTACTGGTTCTCCAGGAAAATATGTTGGTCTTGCAGAAACAATTAGGGGGTTTCAACTGATCCTTTCCGGAGAATTAGATGGTCTGCCCGAGCAGGCTTTTTATTTGGTGGGTAACATCGATGAAGCTACCGCGAAAGCTATGAACTTAGAAGTGGAGAGCAATTTGAAGAAATGACCTTAAATCTTTGTGTACTGACTCCTAATCGAATTATTTGGGATTCAGAAGTGAAAGAAATCATTTTATCTACAAATAGTGGCCAAATTGGTGTATTACCAAACCACGCCCCTATTGCCACGGCTGTAGATATAGGTCTTTTGAGAATACGCCTCAACGACCAATGGTTAACGGTGGCTCTGATGGGTGGTTTTGCTAGAATAGGGAATAATGAGATCACCATTTTAGGAAATGATGCGGAGATGAGTACTGACATTGATCCGCAAGAAGCTCAACAAACTCTTAAAATAGCTGAAGCTAACTTGAGTAGAGCTGAGGGTAAGAGACAAGTGATTGAAGCGAATCTAGCTCTCAGACGAGCTAGGACACGAGTAGAGGCTGTCAATGTTATTTCCTACTAGTCAATACATCAAAATAATCAAAAGAAGTTTTTTAGAAGTTCTTTATTATACACCACATTTAGATTCTGCCAATTGAAGACAATCAAGTCTAATCTGATACAACGAAAAAAGGAGGATGGGTAGAAAAACTTATTAGATACCGGAGTCAATGCAATGGTATCTAATAAGTTCTACCTACTATTGGATTTGAACCAATGACTCCTGCCGTATGAAAGCAATACTCTAACCACTGAGTTAAGTAGGTAATTTATCACCGCAAAAGAAGACCCATCACCTCGGGGATTATAGATAGAATATTATTTCTAAGCAATACCAATCTGTTAACAGTAAGCGGATCAAAGAGTTATCATGTGAGATTAGGGAATATCCATCTTGACAAGAAATTATCTATATGTTAAGATATCTATGACAAGGGCTATAGCTCAGTTAGGTAGAGCACCTCGTTTACACGTGCGCCAATGCTTTTCAAGGGAGCTTATTATGCAATGAACATAGTTGATCTTATTGAAAAATCAATGTCTTACTCCATAGATTCGAGAGAACAATAGCCTGACAAATATTTGGTTCGGTCCGATTTTGGTGCGAATTTAGGTGCCAAATCAAATAGAACCCATCATTGATTTGATAGTTGATAAGGTAAATACTCAGCCCATTCAATGCTAGGCATAATGAGTATAAGGGCTTCAAAAAAACCTCCTTTCATCCTATGAACTTTAAGGTGTATGAAGTCTCATATTCGACTCTTGCAGCGGAACGATAGAGACTCCATTTAACTTAGGTTGATCTAAGCCGAAGGCAGACCTAAGTCAAGGTAACCCTTCTTTGAAACACTTTGGTATTGCTACTAGATCTGAATACAAATAATGAATCAGAGCACATGGAGCCAGCTCATTATCTTCCTGTAAAGAAAAAATATGGTGGACTAACTGATCTTTACATCAGTTGATGAAAGAGCCCAATGCAACAAACAAAATGCATGTTGGGTCTTTGAAACAGTTCGAATCATTTCGATAATAATCAGTTTGATCTGTTTTACCGAGAAGGTCTACGGTTCGAGTCCGTATAGCCCTAATACATTCTATTTGTCTATTTTTGTATAGACATTCTATTTTTGTTTAGTATAGTTTTCATTTCCTCATTAGTACTTGTTTATAGACTGGACAGACCAGACCATTGGTTGTTTCATAGAAATGAAATGAAAGCATTACCACATATTCATGTAAATACATAGGTACTTGAAAATAAAAACAATAATTCATTCCAATGGATCTAATCAGATCAGTATGTGTCAAATCTAGGACAAGAAAAAGAAATAAAATATAATCGTTCGATGCATTAGATTGTGTTTACGTATTCATATTTGTATAAAATCAATAGAAACAACGACGATCCTTTACCTGGATTTTAATGAAAAGAATACTTCGAATATGTTAGAAATCCCTAGACATTTTTTACCCCCCCAAAATTATTGGTTTTGATAATAACTATGTTATGTTTGATATTATTTTTTGATAATATTTCATTATCTTATTTCATTTTATTATTTATACATTACATAAATTATATATTTACATATAATTTATATAAGAAATATATATTTCTAAATATAAAATACAAAGAAATAAATATAAGGAAATATAAAGAAAAAAACAAAAACATAGTATTACGTTTCAGAATTATGAAACATAGTTATAGTATTACTATTCATTAGAATACATTAGTAATAGAATATTCTATTAGGTTAGATTAGTATATTTTAGTATTTAATTAAATTACTTTTATTATTTAGAATTTTTTTATTTAATATTTTTTAATCTTATATCTATTTTTTTATAGAGAATAGAGAAAGCGAGACAAAGTGAGAGAGTTTTGTTTGTGTAAGAACGCCTTATTTCTACACCATATCTAAATAGAATCGAAATCAAAAACGGAATCGAGATTCCGTTGGATGAATCTCTAAACAAGACATGCCACGCAGCAAACAAACTCTGAACTATACACTTTGATTTGATTAAAATAAATTCTTGTTTCACCTAGGAAAACAAGTTCTGGATGAATTGACAATGCCAACTCGAATAATTAAGCATATTCCACATTAATAGGAGTACATTTATGTTTCTGCTTCACGAATATGATATTTTATGGGCATTTCTAATAATATCAAGCGTTATTCCTATCTTGGCATTTGTAATTTCAGGAGTTTTAGCCCCGGTTAGTAAAGGACCAGAGAAGCTCTCTAGTTATGAATCGGGCATAGAACCTATGGGGGACGCTTGGTTACAATTCCGAATCCGCTATTACATGTTTGCTCTAGTTTTTGTTGTTTTTGATGTTGAAACGGTCTTTCTTTATCCATGGGCAACGAGTTTCGATGTATTGGGTGTATCTGTATTTATCGAAGCTTTAATTTTCGTGCTTATCCCAATTGTGGGTTCAGTTTATGCATGGCGAAAGGGAGCGTTGGAATGGTCTTAACTGAGTATTCAGACAATAAAAAAAAAAAGGAAGGAAAAAATTACATTGAGACAGTTATGAATTTGATTGAGTTTCCGTTACTTGACCAAACAACCCCCAATTCAGTTATTTCAACTACATCGAATGATCTTTCGAATTGGTCAAGACTCTCCAGTTTATGGCCGCTTCTATATGGTACCAGTTGCTGTTTCATTGAATTTGCTTCATTAATAGGCTCGCGATTCGACTTTGATCGTTATGGGTTGGTACCAAGATCAAGTCCTAGGCAAGCGGACCTAATTTTAACAGCCGGCACAGTCACAATGAAAATGGCTCCCTCTTTAGTGAGATTATATGAGCAAATGCCTGAACCAAAATACGTCATTGCTATGGGAGCCTGTACTATTACAGGAGGGATGTTCAGTACTGA